CTTGATAAACCAGCGTTTATATATAGATGTAGGAGGATCTGTTTGGGAAGTAAGAAGCCCTTTTGACATCTCTTCATCTGCAAAGAATTCTCGATGTGAAAACACAGAGACAGGGGGCTGATCTTTGAATAGGAAAAAGAGTGGATCTGCAGGGTCCCAAATGAATTGGCTTATTCGAAAAAAGCCTTGTTCTTTGGAAGATCTATCTCGTGTCTGGTACTGCATGGTTCCACTCTGCAAGAACTCCGAATCATTCTCTTGAAGCTCATTCTCTTCATCATAAATGATCCGCTTGCCCCGAAATGACCTGGCCCAATAGGGAAATCCCAATTCATTGGGCCTTTCGATACAATAAAATAGAAAGCCCCAAGGGCGCCATATTCTAGGAGCCCAAACTATGTGATTGAATAAATCCTCTTCTATCTGTTGCGGGTCGAGGGCTCCTTCTACTTCCCCTTCTTCAAACTCCGATTCGTCTTTTTGATAGAGAAATCTCTGATCAACGATAGAACAAGATCCATTTTGCATCATATCTAAAGGATTCCTTGGTTCGGGCCGAAGAAGCAATGTCACTCGATCATTATCAAACTGACTGCAATCTTTTTCTGTCCGTGAGGATCCCCCCAGAGCACCTTCTACTTCTAATAGGCCATGAACTAGATCAGAAGCATTCTCAACGAGTCCATAAGAAGTGATCCCATTTTTTTCATCAGGCCCGGGTAGAGACCAAAGGTCTTGGGCGACCGATCCGGCAGAACAACTCAAAAGATAAAGAAGTATCGTTAATTTCTTCATGCTCGTTCCAAGTTCGAAGTACCATTTGTACAAATAAGAATCCCTTTCGTTACATGATTTCTTCTTCATATAGATAGATATAGGATCTATGGGGCAATTACTTAGAAGTACATTTTGTGCAACAGCCCTTCCTATCTGATAGAAAAGGATCTCATGATCCTGAACCGATCTTACCCGGGATCGCAAATCCCAAGTTTGTCTATGAAGAGCGGATCTAATTGTATTAGTGTCTATAATTGATTTCTTCTGTGTAATACTAATCGCTAGGGCCTCATTGGTAAGTGCTACAAGATCTCGTGCATTGGAACCCATGGTTATGGACCCGAATTCATTAGTATGGAACATTTTCTTTTCCAAGTGAAATCCCTTAGTATATGAAAGATTGAAAAAGTGCTTTCGTTGTTGTGGAATAAGAAGCCTTCGTATCTTAATGCATGTATTTAATTTATTCGGAACTATTAGAGCGGGATCCACTTTTTGGGGAATATGAGTCGAAGCAATAACAAGAATATTTCTAGTGGAACATCTTTCACAATCCCTGGATAGATAGTTCACTAATAGACCGAGGGATAAGTAATTCGACTCATTCACATCCAGATCATGAATGTTTGGAATCCATATTATGCAAGGAGACATTGCTTTTGCTAATTCGAATTGAAGGGTGATAGAAAATCGGTCTATTTCCGGCATCATATCCATAGTTAGCGCATTCATCAGAGTTAGCAGCTCCAGCTCCGTATCGAGGTCAAGATCGATATCGTCACTAGCATCAATCTCGTCACTATCATCAATATTGTCACTATCATCAATATCGATATCATGAATAAGAAAACCTTTAGGCTTGTTATCCAGGAACTTGTTCAGAAATACCAAAGGAACATAGGAGTTTGTCGCTAGGTATTTGACCAAATAGGAGCGTCCAGTTCCTATAGAACCTATCACTAAAATACCCCTAGAGGGGGATAGGGCTAAGCGGAGCGAAAAGGGTTTTTCATGAGACGGGAAATGCAAACTATTAGCCCCACACGAGGTTTGTGAATAAGTGATTGTCTGATAATGAGCAAGGAATATCCGTCTTTCTGCTAAACAGGATGTATTGAACTCATAATTCATTAGACACTTTTTATGAATGTCAACTAAATATCCTAAGTAAATTGCTCCCGGGTGTTCAATCATTTGATAACCAGAGTCGTTCTTTGATAAATGATCACTAGATAAATAATCACTATGAGTCAGACTCAATAGAATTTGATCAATCCCTTTTTCTGTCGTTAAGGTGGAGAACTGAACCAAAAATTCTCTTTCTTCATCATCAATCGAATCACTGTTCGCAACCCAGGATTCCATTTTATCATCAATCCAATCACTGTTCACGTTTTTTCTTTTTCTTATCAATGAATAGATCTCTTTACTTGTATGACTTAGATGTCTCGTATTTCTCGAAAAAGTGATTCGATTGGTGGGATTTGGTATGATACTTATGAGATCGATGAGATTGATATTCAAATATTTCTTCTTAGAACGGATTGATTTGACCCCATAAGCGGGATCACCACCCAATAGCATGTTGCCGCCAGAAACAGAACCCCTGATTTCTTCTAGAGAATCTCCTAATTGTTCCAGAGCAACTAGAAAGAGATTCTTTAACCAGAAAGAATTCAGTTCAGATGTAGGATACCTATCCAGAAGTTTTCGCAACTCAATC